ATATAATATAATATAATAATATAATAATATAATAATATAATAATATAATAATATAATGATATAATGATATAATGATATAATAATATAATAATATAATAATATAATAATATAATAATATAATAATATAATAATATAATGATATAATGATATAATGATATAATGATATAATGATATAATGATATAATGATATAATGATATAATGATATAATGATATAATGATATAATGATATAATGATATAATGATATAATGATATAATGATATAATGATATAATGATATAATGATATAATGATATAATGATATAATGATATAATGATATAATGATATAATGATATAATGATATAATGATATAATGATATAATGATATAATGATATAATGATATAATGATATAATGATATAATGATATAATGATATAATGATATAATGATTATGGGGAGGTTTCGGTGGTTTTATTAAAGTTGTTTAGTTTGGTAGGTACCTTGTTTTGTAATAGTACCTATAGCTAGCATTTGTGTCAGTTTAGTTGCTCTCGGATTTAGGGGTTTGACGAGAAGTAAGTGGCTATTCGGGCTGAGTGTTAGTTTTAACGGGGGGTAGGGGGGTTTAGCTAAAATAAAATATATCTGTTTAATGGAATGGCTTGAAATTACTGTCGTGGGTTTTTGTAAAAATATATGTCCTACAAGCATTAATCTAATAATACCATATCAAATCTTGCAAGACCAATCAACTTGAACGTAAGTCCAGTTTCACTGAGTTGGCAGGTATCAGTTATGTGGGCCTGAGAACAGAAAGAGAAAAAAAAAACTACTATATGCATTTAAGAGCGCAGTATGTCAGGTTATAAATTCAATGTATAGAACACATTAACCAGAGGCCTTTTAAAGAGAAACGAATGAACTTCACTAGTGTTATGTGCTTGAAAAAACAACCAGAGGCCAGAATAGATCAGTTATGTACGCCATCATTAAAATGGGCTTGAAACTGGTAATGTTGTATCTTACTAACAAGGGTTGCTTATCTCTCGTGATCAGCTAGATTAAGAGATAAACATGTACTGGATCATATCCATGGTGTAAAACAATTATATAAGTTTATGTCCTGAAACCATTAACTTAATAATACCTAAATAATATTCATGCCTTAAGTAGAATAATAAGTATTAATTATATTTGTTAAGTCCTAATGAAATCAAGCAGTAATATTACTAGTGATATGCTAGGGGAAAAAAAATGAATGCACGATAATACATAGTAAGGTGTAGTAGACATTTCTCTGTTGGGCACGGGAGAGTAAAATGGGTACTTTGGTGTTACCAAAAGGTAGTTTAATAAAAATTCCGGCTTTGGGGGCTGGAGATGAAGGTTTGGGTCCTTCTTTTTTGATTACCCTAGGAAGATTGTAGTCTTCAGTCTTTGGTTTACAAGACCAATGCTTTACAGATTAAGCTACTGGGGTATTTTTGGTTTAGTATTTTGTTTTCAATTAACCCTGTAAGGGGCATAAGTGTTAAAAGAAGTGTGAAGTATAGGATAGAGGCTACTTGGCCAATGGTGATGAACGGATCTTCGACTGGTTGTCCTCCGATTCATGTAAGTATTAGTAGATCAGCTGCTAAACATCAGAGGAGGGTTTGGGTTAATGGTCGGAATGAAGCTGTGCGTTGTTTTGAGGTATGAAGAGTTGGTATTATAAATAATACAAGGATGGAGGATAGAAGGGCAAGTACACCTCCTAATTTATTTGGGATGGATCGAAGAATTGCGTAGGCGAAGAGGAAGTATCACTCTGGTTTGATGTGGGGGGGAGTGGATAATGGGTTTGCTGGTGTGAAGTTATCTGGGTCGCCTAGAAGGTTTGGGGAGAATAATGCTAGGGTTAGTAGGAGAGTGAGTATTAAGATGAGACCTAATAGGTCTTTGTATGAGAAGTAGGGGTGGAAGGGGATTTTGTCAGCGTTTGAGTTTAATCCTGTTGGATTATTTGATCCAGTTTCGTGGAGGAAGAGTAAATGTACAGCTGCTAAACCGGCGATGGTGAAGGGGAGTAGAAAGTGGAAGGTGAAGAATCGAGTTAAGGTGGCATTGTCTACTGAGAATCCCCCTCAAATTCATTGTACAAGAGTATTGCCAATGTAAGGGGTGGCTGAGAGTAGGTTTGTGATGACGGTAGCACCTCAGAATGATATTTGGCCTCATGGTAGGACGTAACCTACGAATGCAGTAGCTATAGTTAGGAATAGTAGGATGATTCCTGTGTTTCAGGTTTCTTTGTATAAGTACGAGCCATAGTAAAGTCCTCGGCCAATATGAAGGTAGATGCATATGAAGAAGATGGAGGCTCCGTTGGCATGTGTATTGCGGATTAGTCATCCGTATTGTACATCTCGGGTGATGTGGGCTACTGATGAGAATGCTATTGAGATGTCTGGTGAGTAGTGTATTGCTAGGAAGATTCCGGTGATGATCTGTAGGATTAGGCAGGCGCCTAGTAGTGACCCGAAGTTTCATAAAGCAGAGATGTTAGAAGGGCTTGGGAGATCGATAAATGAGTTGTTGATAATTTTTGCTATGGGGTGGGTTTTTCGCAGATTTGTGGTCATTAATGTTTTTGTAGTTGAATACAACGGTGGTTTTTCAAATCACGGGTCTTGGTTAAAGTCCGGGCAAGGATTATGATTTATTTTATGTTTTTATTTGGGTTCTGTTTTGTCTTTTGAATGGTGGGTGTTTCTTGTAATCCCTCTCCTTATTATGGGGTGGTTAGTTTGATTTTTGGTGCGCTTTCTGGGTGTGGGGTGTTGGTTAGTATGGGGGGGTCTTTTGTTTCTTTAGTTTTGTTTTTAATTTATTTAGGGGGGATGTTAGTTATTTTTGCATATTCATCTGCGTGGATAGCGGAGCCTTATCCTGTTGCTTGGGGAAGTCAAGGTGGAGTGGTTTATGTAGTAAGTTATGTTTTTATTATTGTAGTTTTTATACAAATGGGTTGTCATTTGTGGAGTATTGAAGGGGTTGGTGTTGATACTGTGGATGCTGGTGGGTTATATGCTGTTCGTCTAGATTTTAGTGGGATTTCATGGCTTTATTGTCTTGGTAGTGGGTTGCTTTTGGTTGCTGGTTGAGGGTTGTTGTTAACGTTGTTTGTTGTGTTAGAGTTGGTCCGTGGATTATCCTGTGGAGTACTTCGTGCGATTAGGTTGTGATAATTAGTAGTATGATTGATAGGATAAATGAAGTTATATAGATTTTGATGAGGCCTTTTTGTGATGAGATAAGTGTGCTCGGGGTAATTTGTGTTTTGGACAGGCCTTTTGGGCCAATATTTTCATATCAGGATAGGTCAATTAGATGGGTTGCAGTGTTTTGGCTAAATTTTAAGTTAATTATTGGGTATAAGCGATGAGTTAAAGTGTTAAAATAGGCTAGTGAGTTGGAGAAGTTGTGGATGTTAGAGGGTTTTGTAGGTATTTTATTGGTTATTCAAGTTAATTCTAAAGCTAATAATAAGCCCAGGATTGTTATTGCTAGTGCTGCAATTTTAATGTACGTTGGTATGGTTGTTGGTGGGGTTTTTAGTGGTATGGTGTTTAATGAGATGATGAGTTCGGCGATAATGCTGCCTACGGCAAGACGGGTAATTGGGTTGATGACTGTTGGGTTGTTTTCATTTAGTAATATTATGGAAGGATATCGGGGTTGTCCTGTTTGCACGAATGTTATAATTCGTAAGCCGTAGATTGCAGTAAATGAGGTTGCGATTAGCGTTAGGAGCAGGGCTCAGGCGTTTAGGTAGGATGTATTTATAACTTCGATAATGATGTCTTTGGAGTAAAATCCGGTCGTGAATGGTGTACCTGTGAGTGCTATATTACCAATGGTTAAACATGAGGAGGTAATTGGTAGGGGTTTGTGCAGTCCTCCTATTTTTCGAATGTCTTGTTCGTCATTGAGGTTATGGATGATAGAGCCGGAGCATAAGAATAGTATGGCTTTGAAAAAGGCGTGTATAGAAATGTGTAAGAAAGCTAATTGTGGTTGGTTTAAGCCAATAGTTACTATTATAAGGCCAAGTTGGCTTGATGTGGAGAAGGCAATAATTTTTTTGATGTCATTTTGGGTGAGAGCGCAAAATGCTGTAAATAGGGTGGTGGTAGCTCCTAGGCATAAACAGATTGAGAGCGCCAAATTACTGGTAGTTATGATAGGGTGGATTCGGATGAGTAGGAAGATGCCAGCAACAACTATTGTGCTGGAGTGCAGTAATGCTGAGACTGGGGTTGGGCCTTCTATAGCTGCTGGTAGTCAAGGGTGAAGACCGAATTGGGCTGATTTTCCTGTTGCAGCTAGGATAAAACCAAGGAGTGGGAGTGGTGAAATTGGGTTGGTATTGGCAAAGATTTGTTGAAGTTCTCATGTATTTATGTTTATTGCTAATCAAGATATGCTAAGAATTAGTCCAATGTCTCCTGTGCGGTTGTAAAGGATGGCTTGTAGGGCTGATAGGTTTGCTTCTGTCCGTCCTCGTCACCATCCAATTAGTAAGAAAGATATAATTCCTACTCCCTCCCAGCCGATGAAGAGTTGGAGCATGTTGTTGGCTGTTACTAGAATTATTATGACTACTAGGAAGGTTAGTAGATATTTGAAGAATTTTGTGATGTGTGGGTCTGTAGATATATATCAGTGGGTAAATTCTAGGATGGATCATGTGACGTATAAGGCGATAGGTATGAATATAATGGAGTACTGGTCGAATTTAAAGCTTATGTTAATGTTAAATGTAAATATGTTTGATCAGTGGAGATTAGTGATGATTGATTCAATGTCTAGATGAATAAAGATGGTTAATGGGATTAGGGCGGTGAAGAATGCTGTTTTTACAGTTGTTTTTGTTTTTATAACTAACCACTCTTTGAGGGGGTACATGGGTATTATTAGGGGTAGTGTTAGTATGAGTAATGTTAGAAGAAGGGTAGAGTTTGTTATTAGTGAAGTCATTACTTTTACTTGGAATGCACCAAGGGTTAATGGCTCCTAAAACCAGTGGATTGCTTCTATCCTTTAAAAGTGAGGGAGCCGAGGTGGTTAGTCTCGGATATAGGAGTTAGCAGTTCTTATTGTATAATACCTCTCTCGGTTTATAAGGAGGTTTTAACTCCTATTTTTAGAGTCACAGTCTAATGTTTGTTTTGAAACTATATTAACGGTGAAGGGTGTTTAGGTACCTTGAATTAATTCTGGTTGTATTATTAGTAACACTATAGGTAACATATGGAGTATTATGAGTAGATGTTCTCGTGTATGGGTTGGCGGGATTGTTTTTGTATGTGAAGGAGTTTCTCCTCATTGTGTAATGATTAGTATATATAGGGTGTAGGCAGCGGCTATTAGAGTTCCTAATCCTGTTATTAGAATTGTAGTATTTGATCAATTGAATAATGAAATGATAATGGTTAGTTCTCCTATTAGGTTGATGGTTGGGGGAAGGGCTATATTTGTTAGACTAGCTGAGAATCATCATAGTCCTATTAAGGGTAGTAATAGTTGTATGTTTCGAGCTAAAAGTAGTGTTCGGCTATTAGTTCGTTCATAGTTTGTGTTGGCTAGGCAGAAAAGTATTGAGGATGTTAAACCGTGGGCGATTATAAGTGTGATAGCCCCAGTACATGCCCATTCGGTTTGTGTTAGTGTTGCAGCAATGACTAAGCCTATATGACCTACGGATGAATAAGCAATTAGTGATTTTAGGTCTGTTTGGCGCAAGCAGATAAAGCCAGTTATGATTACTCCTCATAATGCTAATATTATGAATGGGTAGGAGAGCATTTTTAATGGTGGAGCTAGTGTTATTGTTATGCGGATAATGCCATATCCTCCTAGTTTAAGTAGTACTGCTGCTAGGATTATTGACCCTGCGATTGGGGCTTCTACATGTGCTTTGGGTAGTCATAGATGTAATCCGTATAAGGGTATTTTGATCATGAAAGCAGTAAATAGTGCGAGTCATCATATTGTGTGAGTTCATGGATTTATTATGTCAGGGTAGGTAGATAGTTGCAATGTGCAAATAGATAGGGTGCCACTGTAGGTTTGTGTAGTTAAGAGGGCCACTAGTAGTGGCAGAGACCCGATAAGAGTGTAAAATAGGAAGTAGGTTCCGGCGTTTAGTCGTTCTATTTGGCCACCTCAACGTGTAATAATTACTAGTGTTGGGAGTAATGTAGATTCGAATGCAATGAAGAATATAATTAGTTCTGTAGTTGAGAAAGCTAAAATTAGTGAGATTTGTAGTAAAATGGTGATGAAAATAATGGTTCGTTTTCGTGAAGTTGGTTCTGTAATTAGATTATTTTGGCCAGCTATGATTATTATTGGGGTGAGTCAGCATGATAAGATGAGGAAGGGGACTGAGATTTGGTCTACTCCTAGGTAACAGTTGGAGAAAATTATCAATTCTATAGAAGGCTTAAACCACTGTAAGCTTAGAAGGGCAATTCAGAAGCTGTGAGCTAATGCAGTTGGTCAAAATTGTTTTGACTTACATAGTGTGATTGTTGGTAGTAATAAAATTATTGGAATAATTATTTTTAACATTGTAGTAGGTTTAGGTTTTGTAAGTGGCTTGAGCCATGAGTTCATGAGGATGCCACTAGTAATGATAAACCTATGCCAGCTTCGCAAGCTGAGAAGGTTAGTATTAGTATTGGGGCAAGTATAAATGATGAGACTTCTAGTTGAATAGACCATATTGATAGGGCTACAAATAAAGATAGTATTATTCCTTCAAGACAAAGTAGGGTAGGGATTAGGTGAGCTTGGTGTAATAAAAATCCCAGAGTGCTAATAATGAAGGCACAGAATGAGGTAAAATGTATGGATATGATCATTTGATAGCCGTGAAATTTAATCACGATTAACTAAGTCGAAATTAGTTGTCTTGTGTTAGACTAGTTATCTATTCTGCTCATTCTAGGCCCCCTTGAATTCATTCATAAAGGAGGCCCAGAGTTAGTAATGATATGATAATGAAGGCTCAGGTGAAGGTGTAGGCTGGGTATGGGTGTTGAATGGCTCACGGAAGGGGCAGTAGTAATGCGATTTCTAAATCGAATAGGAGGAATAAAATTGCTACTAAGAATGAATCGGATTGAGAATGGTGGACGAGTGGTTTTTAATGGGTCGAAGCCACACTCATATGGGGATAATTTTTCGTTATCTGGTTTTGTTAGTGTAAATCAGTAGTTTAGTATTGTTAAAATTGTAGGTAGGGCTAGGTAAATTATTGTGATTGAAATTATTAGATTCATTACTTTTCTTTAGGGTTAAACTAAAACTTAGTGATTGGAAGTCATTTGTACTATTATACTAGAAAAGTATGAGCCTCATCAATAGATTGATACGTATAAGAAGAGTCACACAACGTCTACAAAATGTCAGTATCAAGCGGCTGCTTCAAATCCGAAGTGGTGAGTGGAGGTGAAATGGTGTTTAATTTGTCGTAGTAGGCATACAATTAAGAATGTTGACCCGATGATCACGTGTAGTCCGTGGAAGCCTGTTGCGACGAAGAATGTGGAACCATATACACCGTCAGCAATTGTAAATGGTGCTTCATAATATTCTATGGCTTGTAATGCTGTGAAGTATAGTCCTAATAAAATTGTGAGGCTAAGGGCTTGAATGGTTTGGTTTCGGTTGGTTTCTATTAAGCTGTGGTAAGCCCAGGTGATTGTCACACCTGAAGCTAATAAGACTGCTGTGTTTAGTAGGGGCACTTCAAATGGATTTAATGGTGTGATTCCCGTTGGGGGTCAGCATCCCCCTAAATCTGGTGTGGGGGCTAGGCTTGAATGGTAGAAAGCTCAGAAGAATCCAATGAAGAAAAATACTTCTGATGTAATGAATAGGATTATACCATATCGTAAACCTTTTTGTACTGGAGGGGTGTGATGTCCTTGGAAAGTCCCTTCTCGCACAATATCTCGTCACCATTGGAATATGGTAAGTAGTATAATTGATAAACCTAGGGATATTAGCAATATTGAATTGTAGTGGAATCATATGGTAAGGCCGGAAGTTATGAGTAATGCTGCTGTTGCACCTGTTAGTGGTCATGGGCTTGGGTCTACTATGTGATAGGCATGTGTTTGGTGGGCCATTAGATGTTTTCTTGTAGACAGAGACACAGAAGTAAGACAAATACGTAAGCTTGAATTATGGCTACTGCTAGCTCTAGGATCGTTAGTAAAAGGAGGATGGTTCCAGTTAGAACAGATAAGGTTATTATTGTTGGTAATAGGGCTAGTACTGCGGTAGAAGTAAGTTGGATTAATAAGTGTCCGGCTGTTAGATTAGCTGTGAGTCGCACACCTAAAGCTAAAGGTCGGATAAAGAGGCTGATTGTTTCGATAATAATAAGGACTGGAATGAGTAGAGCTGGGGTCCCTTCTGGTAATAAGTGTCCTAATGATGTTGTTAGTTGATTTCGAAGCCCTGTAAGTACTGTGGCGAGTCATATTGGGATGGCTAGTCCTATATTTATGGAGAGTTGGGTGGTGGGGGTAAATGCGTATGGTAATAGTCCTAATAGATTGGTTACTAAGAGTATGGCTATTAGCGATGTTAGGATAATAGATCATTTGTGCCCTGTTTTGTTAATGGGCAGTATTAGTTGTTTTGTAAATAAATTGATTGTTCATGTTTGTAGAGTTGACAGGGGATTAGTTAGTCATCGGTTGTTTGGGGTTGGGAAAATGATTGATGGTATAAGTAGAGCTAAAATAATTAATGGAACTCCCAGGATTTGTGGGCTTATAAATTGATCAAAGAATGTTAAGTTCATGGTCAGGTTCATGGATTTGTGTTGGTGGTTTTATTATTTTTATTGGTAGGGTCATTTATAGATAAGTAAGATGAGATTTTTGGTTGCAGGATTGCAGTATATACTAATCATGTGGAGGAGAGAATTAGAAACCATGGGTCTAGGTTTAGTTGTGGCATATCACTAAGGAGGGTGGAGAGTTCTCTTTTTCTAGCTTAAAAGGCTAGCGCTATCCTGTTTAGCTTCTATAGTGGGCTAAGAGAGTATTAGTGAAGATCAGTTTTCGAAATGTTTTAAGGGTACAGATTCTACGACAATTGGCATGAAGCTGTGGTTAGCTCCACAGATTTCTGAACATTGTCCATAGAACACGCCCGGGCGTGTTATAATGAAGGTTGATTGATTCAACCGTCCTGGAACTGCATCTGCTTTTACACCTAATGATGGAATTGTTCATGAGTGTAGGACGTCTTCGGCTGAGATTAACATTCGGATTGGAGATTCTACTGGTATTACCACGCGATGGTCCACCTCTAGTAGTCGGAAGTGTCCGTTTGGAAGGCTTTGGGTTGGAACTATATAGGAGTCAAATTCAAGATTTTTGTAGTCAGTATATTCATATGTTCAATATCATTGGTGTCCTATGGCTTTAATAGTTAGATGGGGGTTATTGATTTCGTCTATTAGGTAAAGAACTCGTAGGGATGGTAATGCGATGGTGATTAAAACGATAGCTGGTAAGACAGTCCAAATTATTTCTACTTCTTGAGCATTTATAGTATTGGTGTATGTTAGTTTAGTTGTTATTATTAAGGTAATAATATAAAGTACTAGGGTGCTAATTAAGAATACAATTATCAGGGTGTGATCGTGAAAGTGGTGGAGTTCTTCTATAATAGGTGATATTGCGTCTTGAAATCCTAATTGAAGTGGGTGTGCCATTAAGTCGTAAAGGGTTTAAACCTATAATTTAACCTTGACAAGGTTAAGTAATGTGTTTTACTAACGTCTTATAAGAAGGAAACATAAAGGTTATGTGACTGGCTTGAAACTAGTTTAAGGGGGTTCGATTCCCTCCTTTCTTGGGTTTGAACATGGGCGGGTTCTTCGTAAGTGTGGTACGGGGGTGGGCAGCCGTGTAATCATTCTACATTAGTAGTTGTAAGTTCGACTATTGTTACTTTTCGTTTTGAAGAGAATGCCTCTCAGATAATGAATATTATTATAATTACTGCTATTAGGGAGATTAGAGATCCGATTGATGAGATAGAGTTTCATAGGGTGTATGCATCTGGGTAGTCAGAGTAACGTCGTGGTATTCCGGCTAGGCCTAAGAAATGTTGAGGGAAAAAGGTGATGTTAACACCTGCAAATATTACTCCGAAATGGATTTTTGCTCAAGTTTGGTGTAGTGAGTATCCAGTGAAAAGTGGGAATCAATGGGTGAATCCTGCTATAATAGCGAATACAGCTCCTATAGAGAGGACATAGTGGAAGTGCGCTACTACGTAGTAGGTGTCATGTAGTACAATGTCTAGGGATGAATTGGCTAGCACAATACCTGTAAGACCCCCAACAGTAAATAGAAAGATAAAGCCAAGTGCTCATAATATAGCAGCGTCTCATTTAATTATCCCTCCGTGTAGAGTAGCTAATCAGCTGAATACTTTTACTCCTGTTGGGATGGCAATAATTATTGTTGCAGATGTAAAATAAGCTCGGGTGTCTACATCTATTCCAACAGTAAATATGTGGTGAGCTCAGACAATAAAGCCTAAAAATCCGATAGATATTATTGCTCAAACTATTCCCATATACCCGAATGGTTCTTTTTTACCGGCGTAGTAGGTGACAACATGTGAGATTATGCCAAATCCTGGTAAGATTAAGATGTATACTTCAGGGTGACCAAAGAATCAAAATAAGTGTTGGTATAAAATTGGATCTCCTCCCCCCGAAGGGTCGAAGAAGGTTGTATTTAGGTTTCGGTCAGTGAGTAGTATGGTAATACCTGCAGCGAGTACTGGTAGTGAGAGCAGTAATAAGACGGCTGTGATAAGTACTGATCATACAAACAAAGGTGTTTGGTACTGTGATATGGCTGGAGATTTTATATTAATTGCTGTGGTAATAAAGTTAATGGCCCCCAAAATTGATGACACACCAGCTAGGTGGAGGGAAAAAATAGTTAGGTCAACAGAGGCGCCAGCGTGGGCTAGGTTTCCAGCTAATGGGGGATACACAGTTCAGCCTGTGCCTGCGCCTGCTTCAATTCCTGAGGAGGCTAGAAGTAATAGTAGAGATGGGGGGAGAAGTCAGAAGCTTATATTGTTTATGCGTGGGAATGCTATATCTGGTGCGCCGATTATTAAAGGTACAAGTCAATTTCCAAAGCCGCCGATTATAACAGGCATAACCATGAAGAAGATTATAATAAAGGCATGGGCTGTAACGATGACATTGTAGATCTGGTCATCCCCAAGGAGGGTCCCCGGTTGGCTTAATTCTGCACGGATTAATAAACTTAATGCTGTGCCTACTATACCTGCTCAGGCCCCGAAAATCAAATATAGGGTGCCGATGTCTTTATGGTTTGTAGAAAAAAATCAACGGGCTAAAAACACAGGTAAGATGGCTGAATGTTTAAGCGTTGGGCTGTAGACCTTTTTATAGAGGTTTAATTCCTCTTCTTATCAGATTCCGTGGTGAAATTCACATCAAATTGCAAATTTGAAGATACATTTTTATTAGTGTCGGGGTTTTCCCGCTTTTTAGAGAGCGGGAAAAGTAGGCAAAAGCCCACTGGATTGGGTGTTTAGCTGTTAACTAAGTTGTTATGGGATCGAGGCCCATTTGTCTAGTAAGGCCTTAGCTTAATTAAAGTATTTGAGTTGCATTCATTAGATATAAGATAAAGTCTTATAGGTCTTAGCAGAAACTAAGAGGCTTTATCTCTTGTTTGGGGCTTTGAAGGCCCCCGGTTTAAGTGTAGGTCGGATCCTAAGTTTCTAAATAATGGTTGATAGAGTGGGTACGATTGGAAGTAGGGTGGTGGATAGTATAATTATTAGGGTGAGATAGAATGTTTGAGTGGGTTTGTGTCGTCATTGTTGTGCAGAGCTAGTGGAGTTTGGAGATAATGTAATGGTTGCTTGGTATGAGGTTCGTAGGTAGAAGAATAGGCTTAGTATTGATATAATGATTATTGTAGTGGCGGTGAAGCATATGTGTTGTTTGGATAGTTCTTGAATGATTAATCATTTGGGCATGAATCCTGTTAGTGGTGGTAGGCCTGCCAGTGACATAAGGATGAGTATTATCATGGCGTTTAGTATTGGTAGTTTTGTCCATGATGTTATTATTATGGAGATTTTGTTTGTTTCTAATAGTTTGATTATTAGGAATATTGTGGAGGTTATAATGGCATATGTGTAGAATGTTAATATTATGAGTTTTGGGGATAAGGTAAGAATTGTGATTATTCATCCTAGATGGGCGATAGAGGAAAATGCTATGATTTTTCGTAGTTGGGTTTGATTTAGTCCGCCTCACCCCCCAATAATAATAGACGTGAGTCCTAGCGTTACTATTAAGGGTGTGTTTATGGATTGGGCTGTTATTAATAGTAGGGATAATGGTGCTAGTTTTTGTCAGGTGGTTAAGATTATAGCTGTTATTGTAGTGGTCCCTTGTAGTACTTCTGGCAGTCAAAAATGGAAGGGGGCTAGTCCTAGTTTGGTGGCTAGGGCTGCAGTGAGGATTACACATGAGGGTGCGTTTGATATTTGGGTAATATCTCATTGGCCTGTTTGTCATGCATTGGTGACACTAGAGGCTAGGATTAATGTTGAGGCGGCTGCTTGTGTTAGGAAGTATTTGGTAGCTGCTTCGATTGCTCGGGGGTGATGTTGTTTGGCGATTAATGGGGTGATAACTAAGGTGCTTATTTCTAGGCCTATTCATGCTAGAATTCAGTGGTCGCTAGAGATTGTGAGTAGTGGGCCTATGATTAGGCTAGTAATAATGATTATGCTTGCATGTGGATTCATTAGTATAGGAGGGATTTTAACCAACATTTTTGGGGTATGGGCCCAAGAGCTTAGTTAGCTGACTTTACTAGGATGTAGTATAAGGGAAGTATGGGGAGTTTTGATCTCTCTGGTGTAGGTTCAATTCCTATTTTTCTAAGGAGACGAGGGGATTTTAACCTCTATTATTCACCCTATCAAGGTGATCCTTTAAATTCGGGCACGTGTCCTATGGTATTGGTGGAAGTCCTGATAAGGTGATTGGTATGGATATGTGTCAGAAGCATAGTGCTAGGGTGATTGGAAGGAAGTTTTTTCATAAGAGGTGCATGAGTTGGTCGTATCGGAATCGCGGGTAGGAGGTTCGAATTCATAGGAATCCCGCTGATAATAATATTGTCTTTGAGACCAATGATAGGGTGAATAGTTCTGGAGTGTTGCTAATGTGGGCGGGATTTAGAAATAGAATGGCAGTTAGGGTATTTATTATTAGGATGTTTGAGTATTCTGCCAGGAAGAATAGGGCGAAGGGGCCGGCAGCGTATTCGACGTTAAATCCTGATACAAGTTCAGATTCGCCTTCGGTTAAATCAAATGGTGCTCGGTTAGTTTCAGCTAGTGTGGAAATATATCATATTGTTATTAGTGGTCAGGAGGAGAATATTAAATATATGGGTTCTTGTACTGTTGTAAATGTTTGTATGTTGAATCCCCCTGAAAAAAGGATTATGGAGAGTAGAATGATTCCGAGGGTTACTTCATATGAGATGGTTTGAGCTACTGCCCGTAGGCCTCCTATTAGGGCGTATTTTGAGTTTGAAGCTCAACCTGATCATAGAATTGAGTAAGCCATAAAGCTGGAAATGGAAATTATAAATATAAGGCCTAGGTTAAGGTCAGTTAGTGGGAAGGGCATGGGGAGGGGGAGTCAAATTGATAGGGCTAGTGTTATAGCTATGATTGGTGAAATAGTAAATAATGTAATTGATGAATTTAGTGGGTAGATTGGTTCTTTAATAAGTAATTTTACGCCATCTGCCACTGGTTGAAGTAGTCCTTGTGGTCCTACGGCGTTAGGGCCTTTTCGAAGTTGTATGTAGCCGAGTACTTTACGTTCAATTAGGGTGAAGAAAGCTACGGCAATGAGGATTGGAATTATGTATATTAGTGGAGATATCAGGTTGATTAGTAGTATTTTCATAATTGGAAAGGGGAATTGAACCCCTGGATAAAGGGCTTAGGCCTTTTGCATTTATACCCGGCTCTGCCATCCCAATTAGGCCCTTTTTTAGGGCTGTGGTTTGTTTGTCTTATTATTAGTTAAGTTGTTTTCACTAATGTAAGGTAAGGCTTGTTTTTAGTATAGGCCTTGTCTTTTCGGTCCTTTCGTACTAGAAAAGGCTTCAAATTTATAGATAGAAACCGACCTGGATTACTCCGGTCTGAACTCAGATCACGTAGGACTATTAATCGTTGAACAAACGAACCCTTGATAGCAACTGCACCATCAGGATGTCCTGATCCAACATCGAGGTCGTAAACTCCATCGTCGATAGGAACTCTAGGATGGGATTGCGCTGTTATCCCTGGGGTAGCTTGGTTCGTTGATCAAGTATATTGGATCGTTTTGCCGGAGGCACTGTGAGTTGTAGGTCTAGGTTTAAAAGAGAATTCTTTTTCGGAGGTTTTATTTTACTCCGAGGTCGCCCCAACCGAAAATATAAGTCAGATGTTAATTGATGGTGGACCCGTGGGTGGGTGTTGGTGGTAGTTGACTTGTATTTGAAGTTCCACAGGGTCTTCTCGTCTTATAATGTTATTCCTGCTTTTGCACAGGAAGATCAATTTCACTGATTATCTGTAAGAGACAGGTAGAACCTCGTTTGGCCATTCATTCTAGTCTTTATTTAAAAGACAAGTGATTACGCTACCTTTGCACGGTTAGGATACCGCGGCCGTTTAACGGTGTCACTGGGCAGGCATTACCCCTAATACTTGTGTTGCTAGGGGCTATGTTTTTGGTAAACAGTCGGGCTCGTTTATTTGCCTAGTTCCTTTTACAAATTTTAATCTTTCTTGTATGCGCGCCTGTGTTGGGTTAACAGTTTGGTCTATAGGGCGGGTTAAATGTTGTTGTTTTATAGTAGTAGTTGTTAATAGTCAGTAGTTTGTCTGTTATGACTTAAGCTAGCGCGTTAGAGAAGTTTTGTCTTCTTGTTACTCATTTTAGCATTGGTTCCTCTATTTAAGTAGAGTGGCCCAATATTATTAGGGGAAAAAAATTTTTGTTATTATTTAAGTGTGGATGAGCTTTGACGCTTTCTTTAGTGGTAGCTGCTTTAAGGCCTACGGTTATTGTATTTTGGTGTTTTGTCCTCCGTTATTAGGTTGTGTCCTTTTTCAATTGGGCTGTACCCCAATTGAATAAATCTTAAACTTTTCTTTTTACTTTAGGTTGTTTTTAGAAGGTTTAAGGTTGAACTTATATTCTTTTATTGAGCAACCAGCTATCACTAAGTTCGTTAGGCTTTTCACCTCTACTTATAGGTCACTCCACTCTTTTGCCACAGAGACGGATTTGGCCTTGGTGCGGCTGCCTTTAAGTAGCTCACTTAGTTTCGGGGGTTCATACTTTAGGGCTCTTTGCTTGAATATGCTGGCTAAATCATGATGCAAAAGGTATAAGAATTAATCTTTGCTTTTTATGGCTTAGTGAATATTTCATTGTTTTTCATCTTTCCCTTGCGGTACTATCTCTATTGCTCCAACTGTCTTTTCTATCGCCTATACTAGGATGGTGAAAATGTTTTAGTTAGTTTTGGTGGGATAGTTTTGTTTGTTAAGTTTTTGTTTTGTTTTGGTTGGGCTAGGTTGTTGCTCAAAATAGTCCTGTTTAATGTACATCTTTCAGGTGTAAGCTGAATGCTTTTGGTTAAGCTATATTTTGGATGTTCCAAGTACACCTTCCGGTGTACTTACCTTGTTACGACTTGCCTCATCTGTTTGGTTAATTGTGGGTTTATTTATGTTGTTGAGTTATTTGAGGAGGGTGACGGGCGGTGTGTGCGCACCTCAGGACCGACTTAAGTTGGGCATTCTGATCCCGGCTTACTGCTAAATCCTACTTGTGGGACTTATTTCATAGTTCCTTTCTGTGAATTAATTTCTAGTATAGAAAATGTAGCCCATTTCTCCCATCTCAGTTAGCTACACCTTGACCTGACTTGTTAACTGTTTTTAGTTATTTTGCTTACTTTTGTGGCCTTCATAGGGTAGGCTGGTGACGGTGGTATATAGGCGGGATTGGCAAGAGATGGTGAGGTGGATCGTGGATTATCGATTGTAGAACAGGCTCCTCTAGGGGGGTTTGAGGTACCGCCAAGTCCTTAGAGTTTTAAGCGTTTTGCTCGTAGTTCTCTGGCGGATATTTTTGTGCGTTAAATATCTAAGTTTAGGGCTAAGCATAGTGGGGTATCTAATCCCAGTTTGTGTCTTAGCGATCGTGAGTTCAAATGGTTCTCTTACATTAAGGTTATTTTCATATTGGAGTAGTGTATACTTTTACGTATGACAGTTGAGTGGGGGGTTTACCTTAATTTTTTTAGATTATAGTTTTAGTCACATTTTACGCCGATTTTTTGTTAATTTGAGTTTCTTGTATAACCGCGGTGGCTGGCACAAGATTGACCAACTCTGTTTGCTGTAACTAAGTCAAGCTTATGCTTATTGCTTAATTTTTATCACTGCTGAAATACCCTTGGGGGTGTGGCAAAGCTAGGTGTTTTGGGCTGTCATGGTGTGCCTGATACCTGCTCCTTTTGTCTGATTGGACTATTAGGGCATTTTCACTGGTGTGCTGATACTTGCATGTGTAAGTTTAGCAAAAAATAACAGTAAGGCTAGGACCAAATCTTTGTGTTTTTGGGGTTTTTGAGTAATCCATCTTGGCAACTTCAGTGCCATGCTTTGCGATAAGCTACAATAAC